TGTCTAGTTCCTTTTTTGTTTCCATATAAAATGATAAAATGCCGATCTTGCTAAGGATCCCGATATAGATCCTTTAAATAGAAACTTTAATGAACAAAGGCGAGAAAATAATCTATTTTTTACAAAAAAAATAGATTATCAATCGATTTGATAAGAATGCAAGGATTAACAGTAATCCGTCTTGCTCTCACTAAAGTGATATCCATATAGATATCAATATATTACTTGTGACTTTCTTTGTTACAAAACAATAATTTGAATCTAAAACTGAAATGATTAAAATGAAATCATAAGCAGGAATATGTAAGCTACCCACTCGATTTCCATGGGATTGTAGTTCAATTGGTCAGAGCACCGCCCTGTCAAGGCGGAAGCTGCGGGTTCGAGCCCCGTCAGTCCCGGCGGATTCAATAAAAAAAAAGACATCAACTCCCCTTTTTGTTTCTGGGCAAGGGGATCAACATGGTTTCATTTATCTTTTTGTTTTATTTTATTTTTCTTTTTTTCATCAAGCAAAAGAAAGGGGTATTTTCTTTGTTTTAACTAGCACCAATCAATGATGGTAGAGAGACATATATAAATTAATTATAATTATTCAGAGCATTCAACACTTCAAGAAAGAGATACTGTACGGGGTTTCAACTTTTTGTGAACTGATCTCCCATTAATTCGTGTAGGAAAATGGAATAGGATAGCGTATAATACATTTGCCAAGAGTACCTATATATACTTTTCTTTCGATGAAGTCAAGGAATTTCAAATAGTTCGAATCCAACCAAGGAAAGAGGATATTTAAAAAATAAAGATAAAATGAGTCTTCCCTAATGAATATGCTCTTTTAAAAGATTAGAGTCGATGTCGAAGAAAAAACTCGTAAGAAAATTTAACTAGTTCATTTTTTGGAATATTTTCGTTTTTTTACTGGGACTCGTTTTTGTCACATTCCCTTTCTTTGTTTTCCAAAAAGAGGATAGACCCTTAAAAATTTTTTTAAATTTCAAATTGAACTTCGTACTTGTTTTCTCTATTTGATTTCGATTGTTTATTTAAGGTTCTTTAGAAATTCTTTTTGTAAACAATCGAAGTAGAAAAGGTTTTTTTATGATACTTCATCAGATGATTGTACAAGGAAAGTAAAGTACTAGGTTGTAGAAAAGAAAGCGGGGAAAAAGAATCATAAATAAATATTTTTTGATTGAATAAAGAATCTCATTATCTATTCGGTGTGGATAAAAGATCTTCCTATGTTATACTATTAAATTCTTGACGATGAATCGATTTTATAGCTCCGATATTGTTATTCATGATATTTCTTTCATTCGATATCATCGAAAGCTAATTCATCTGAGTGAGTTTACAAGCGAAAGATTTCTCATCTCTATGGGATTAAATCCCGAGATATTCAAAAAAAAAAAATAATAAACGATTAAATTATGGAAGTAAATATTCTTGCATTTATTGCTACTGCACTCTTCATTCTCGTTCCTACTGCTTTTTTGCTTATAATTTACGTAAAAACAGTTAGTCAAAATGATTAAAAGGATTTCAATTTCTCGTCTTAAATGAAAGGAATGCCGTAGACTCAGTAGTAGTATCCTAAGGGGCCCGCTAGTATGGTAGAAAGAGATCTCTTTCTACCATACTAGCCATTATGGTTATTGTAATGTATAAAGATACAAGTGAAATATCTTAATATAAAGGAATCCACCTATATCTCTATTTTTCTTTAGAAACGTCAATATAAATGAAATAGAATATGAAATGGATGTACATACTTTCTCAATTTCATTTGTTTGTTTGATCCATTTAATACCGATAATCCCAATTCGATGGAAACTTCTTCAAATTTCGAAACGGGGTTACCCCATGAATGGTTAACCGTGTAAACCCTAATATAAAAATAGAAAATGAGTCAATAAAACATAAATCCAATTTCTAAAAAAAAAATCTGAAAAAAATTGCCGAACGGTCTAGAAAACTAAAACAATTGATACAGGTTGATAGAGTTTGATTATTACCGCAATTAGGAGTACTTCTAGAGTCCACTTCTTCCCCACACTACGAGAGAGAGGGAAAATGTAAAAACTACCATTAAAGCAGCCCATGCGAGACTTACTATATCCATGTGAATTCTGTCCCCTATTTCTATGAATATGAAGAAACTTTTCCATTATTGTTCACTAATAATAGTGAAATCACTGGTGCAGAGTCAAAAAAGGGAGAGATATTTGGTCACCATTGATGAACTACTCCAAAAAATCCACTTATCTTATAATAAGTTATTCTTAATTATAGAATTTCTAGTAGAATCGACAAGATGTAAACACAAGCAAACGGACACTTTTCGAAGTATCCAAGAAATCTGACTCACATCTAGAAAGAATAAGACTTTTTCTTTCTTTTTTCGTTTTTTATTTTTGGAAGTAAACTGAAAGGCAATTCTTCATCTAATCTAATATTGATTGAATGTCTGCGCATTCCGAAACTTTCATTAGTCTGTATTTTCATTAGTCTGTATCTAAAGTATCTTAGGTCCTTTCCAAAACTATTAATTTAATTCCCTCTCTGGCTATCCAATCTAATTGAAGACTCAGTAAGTGGAACTAATTTAGTAGTGGCAAGTAAAGATTTACGGATTTCCCTCCACTACTTTAAGTTTTCGTTGAATCTGATAGGCAAAACTTTAGGTTAGAGATATAGAACCTCGAGAGCCAGGGGCTTGGAATCACAAAAAGAAAGTATCAAGAGTCTTTTCCTACCTTTGTTATAATAGGGGATTTCAAGTCTGTTGTTGAGGCGGCACCCGGATTTGAACTGGGGAAAAAGGATTTGCAGTCCCCCGCCTTACCACTCGGCCATGCCGCCAAAACGATAGAAACTAGATTCCAATTTTCTCTTTTTTTTTTCAACTCCGAAAAAAATATATAGATTTTCAGTCACAAAACATAGAATCCAGTACAAACCGGAACCATTAACTATTGACTGTAAATTCATGACCATTTTTGAATTAAAATTAAAATCTACATTTTTTTATTTCTAATAATATTAGAAAAATCATTAGAAATGGGTTTCTAACTAATCTATATTGAGTTTTTTCAATTAAAAAGAAATCTTCTTCAATTTCAATTATAACAGTAATGATGAGTATATGTAAACCCCAGAATCAGAACATACGTTACGTTGTGTTATAGAGCTATAGCTCTATAATGGGGTATTTTATCTCTTTAGGGATGCTTTTGAGGAGTAATTCTCAATAAATTTTTATATTTCAATTTTTCATTGAATACATTGAAGAGAAAATTTCATTTTTGATAGAGCACAGCATGCGCTGTCCCAAATAGAACTGTACCAGAATAAAAGAAGAAAAAGAGACATATATATCTGTGCATTCTTTTTTATTTTAATAATAACAAAAATTTATAAATAAAAAAAAAAAGTTTTCTATTTATTATATGTTTATCTGCTCGAACAGATCCAATCATGAATACATTTTTTTTATGGTATGCAGAATATGTAATATCATAGGTGAAAATGAAATTACTTTTTTTTCGAGTCTTTACAAAACTCCATAAGTTCCAGTGGTATTTCTCAATTCTGTTCCATTTGGATCTCTTTCTTATAAAAAATTCCAATTGAATCTAGTCTCCGTTCATACGTATTTCATACATTCCATATATCTTGGAGTTGGATAAAATTTCATGTGATTCAGTAAACAGAATATAAATTCCATTATTGCTAGATCGAATTCTATGGATATGATTCGGTGAAGAATGAGAGATGGGATTTTTTCAATAAACGGATAAATGGGAAATTCAAAAAAGATGCTCGGGGATGGAAAAGAGGGAACATCGACAATACCCGGATTTAATCAGATACAATTTGAAGGGTTTTATCGGTTTATTGATCAGGGTTTAATAGAAGAACTTTCTAAGTTTCCAAAAATTGAAGATATAGATCACGAAATTGAATTTCAATTATTTGTGGAAACATATCAATTGGTAGAACCTCTGATAAAAGAACGAGATGCTGTCTATGAATCACTGACATATTCTTCTGAATTATATGTATCCGCGGGATTAATTTGGAAAACCAGCAGGAATATGCAAGAACAAAGAATTTTTATTGGAAACATTCCTTTAATGAATTCCCTTGGAACTTCTATAGTAAACGGAATATACAGAATTGTGATCAATCAAATATTGCAAAGTCCTGGTATCTATTACCAGTCAGAATTGGATCATAACGGGATTTCGGTCTATACCGGCACCATAATATCAGATTGGGGAGGCAGGTTAGAATTAGAGATTGATAAAAAAGCAAGAATATGGGCTCGTGTGAGTAGGAAACAGAAAATATCTATTCTAGTTCTATCATCAGCTATGGGTTCGAATCTAAGAGAAATTCTAGAGAATGTTTGCTACCCTGAAATTTTCTTATCTTTCTTGACCGATAAGGAGAAAAAAAAAATTGGGTCAAAAGAAAATGCTATTTTGGAGTTTTATCAACAATTTTCTTGTGTAGGTGGGGATCCAATATTTTCTGAATCCTTATGTAAGGAATTACAAAAAAAATTCTTTCACCAAAGGTGTGAATTAGGAAGGATTGGTCGCCGAAATATTAATTGGAGACTGAATCTTAATATACCTCAGAACAATATATTTTTGTTACCACGAGATATATTAGCAGCTGCCGATCATTTGATTGGGATGAAATTTGGAATGGGTACACTTGATGATATGAATCATTTGAAAAATAAACGGATTCGCTCTGTAGCGGATCTTTTACAAGACCAGCTCGGGTTGGCTCTGGCTCGTTTAGAAAATGTAGTTAAGGGAACTATATCCGGAGCAATTAGGCATAAATTGATACCTACTCCTCAGAATTTGGTAACTTCAACTCCGTTAACAACTACTTATGAATCCTTTTTCGGATTACACCCATTATCGCAAGTTTTGGATCGAACTAATCCATTGACACAAATCGTTCATGGGAGAAAATTG